AATATGAAAATAAAATAGAAAGAAATGAAAGGGGATCAGATTCTATTTGTACTCTATAGGAGATGAATCTTGGCTATTTGCACCCTTCAACTCTCCTAGACTAGACTTTTAGGTTTTTCAACCAACCAATTTACCTTTTGTAATATGTATGAAGTATTAATATTTTCTTTTACATACTTTTATACATATCAAAAAGAGTAAAAGAGTATATGTATATACTCTTTACTCATCTTTAACTACTTTATTCTATAAATAGAAGGAGTACATCCCCAGATATTTAGATGGATAAATATGCATGTCGACCCATATCAATTAATTTGTAGAATATATACTCATACAAATTGCTCATGTGCCAGGAACCAGATTTGAACTGGTGACACGAGGATTTTCAGTCCTCTGCTCTACCAGCTGAGCTATCCCGACCATCCCTTACGCATCATCCTCATTTTAATAGAGGACTTGGGTCTATGTCAATTAAAAAGACGAAAGGGGGATTGCAAAGTCTTATGCAGGCTTTGGTGGAATTTCTTGAATCTTCAAAAAAAAGACTTTGTAAATTTCAGTACAGTACGAGTAATAAAATGAATTCTTAATTATTCAAATTTAATATTGGGATTCCTTTCTCAAAGATGTTCATTTGTACGTGTTTCATATAGATCACAAGGCTTGTGATAAGAAAAAATTTTTCGCTTAGATACGTTTGTAGAATTAGAATGAACGAGAAAGATAACGAATTTTGAACCACTAACGAAATGAGAAGGCAGGATAAATAATTAGGGAATCAAATGGGCTTTTTTGGGGATAGAGGGACTTGAACCCTCACGATTTTTAAAGTCGACGGATTTTCCTCTTACTATAAATTTCATTGTTGTCGATATTGACATGTAAAATGGGACTCTATCTTTATTCTCGTCCGATTAATCAATTCTTCAAAAGATCTATCATATTTTGATGGAGTAAATGATTTGATCAATGAATATTTGATTCTTTTTTCAACTTATAATTGATTCACAACAATTCTTTCATTTTTCATGAAAATTAAAAGAAATACGGATTTGGGTTGTCATTAATCATTTGAAATTAATCATTTGAAGATAGTATTTCAGTACGTATACGTATATAGGTTTATTCTTCATCCTTTCTGGAGTGATTCCTTTACTAACGCACCGCAGCCAACTCCATTTGTTAGAACAGCTTCCATTGAGTCTCTGCACCTATCCTTTTTTATTTTTTATTATCGCCTTCTGAACCCTTGTTTGTTTTCAGAAAACCGGATTTGGCTCAGGATTGCCCATTTTTAATTCCAGGGTTTCTCTGAATTTGAAAGTTATCACTTGGTAGGTTTCCATACCAAGGCTCAATTCAATTAAGTCCGTAGCGTCTACCAATTTCGCCATATCCCCCTTTTTGGTTTGTGATTAGGATCTCATTATGATACCGTTTTCCTTTTTATTTCATTTATATTATGATATGATGGAACTCTTGAATTCATTAGATAGCGATTCTCATATTGAAAACTGTTTTCTTATATTTGGATTTCTTGTCTATCTTCTTTCATCTCTCTCGGAAACTCATATTTGGTCCAATTAGAAAAGATTCGATTATTTCTCTATCCACAAATCAATATATAATATAGATGGATACATATCACAATATAGATGGATACATATCACATATATAGTATATATAATACTATATTACTATATAATATATTTATATATAATATTATTATATATAAATGTATAGTCTTATTACACCTATATTATAATTCTACTTAAATATATATATTTTACATATATTTCCCTAGTTATATCTTATATCGTTTTTAGCCTACAATTTTTAATACTTGAACGGTCGATTCTTTTGTTTTCGTCTTAGCTCTTATCTTTGCGAACTAAAAATAATTAAAAGGGAACTAAAAATAATTAAAAGGGAACTAAAAATAATTAAAAGGGATTAATATTATAGTATATAATTTAATATTATAGTATATAATTTAATATAATATTAATAGCCATAACGAATCTAATGGCTATAACTAATAATTCCTTTTTTTTTTTTTTTAATGAAATTGAAAATAAAATTATTTCGAATATTATAATGTATAATTTTTTATAATGTAATTAATATGTATTAATTATATATTATTCTATATTCTATATATATAGAATACTAGAATAAGATTATACTTTAATTAGTAGGTTATAGTAATTTAATTACTAGATTCTCTTTAACTTTAAAATTCTAAATGGTAAATGGATAGAAAATCAAAAAATTTAATGTAATAAAATATTTTAATATTAAAGAAATAGAATTAGATTAGTAAAAAAAAAAAAGAATTTAGAATTTCAAATATCATTTAAATTCAAAAAGAATCTTACTATCTAATTAAGCTAATTAAGATATTGATTATTGATAATCATATATTTGCTATGATAAATAGATCAAAATTCTATATTGCTATATTAATATATTAATTAATATATTAAGCGGTATATTA